CTAGAGTACAACTTTATACACTACAATAATACCAATAGATCATATGGTCGAAAGATTCATCTATTTCTTTCTACCATACGATCTATCTATTAGAATACTGCGGATTATAGTCCGCTTATTTCATTTAAGTTTCGTTTAAGACGCAAAAATTGGAATCCTTTTCATTTTATTTCGTCAATTTTTGATAAGAACTCAGAAGTAAAGTTTAATTCAAATTTCAAATTAATGATTAATTAATTAATTATTTTGACTGATTGTTTTTACGTAAATGATAAGTAGAAAGGCGGTAGGAACTAGAACGAATAGTGCAGTAGCAACAAATGCAAGAATATTTACTCCCATAAGAATATTTACTCCCATAATCTAATCTTTTTTTTACTTCGCAATAACTCGGGATTTAGTCCCATAGCTTTCACTTGTAAATTCAATGAATGAATTCCCTCTTAATCTCGCTGGTTTTGAATCGGATGAATATCATGAATAACAATATCTGAGCTGTCAAATCAATTTGTCGTCGAAAATGGAATAGTATAACATAGGAAGTTTTTTTATCCATACCGAATCCCAGCTCGGATTCCGGACCCAATCCCAAATTCCTTTATTCCTTTATTTATATTTATCGTCTGTTTCCGTTCTTTTTTTTTTTCTATAATCTACTCTATGTACAATGATCTGATGAAGTATCATCAGATTGCCCTTCCACTTCCATTAGTCACATAGTTACAAATCAAAACAAGAAAGAAACTAATTTATTATTCCATTGCTAATGCTAAGAGGACCTCTGTCCTTTACCCCCTTCCGTAGATTATTAGCACTGGGTATATATCAAAGCAAAGGCTCAGCGTGCAATTTGAATGCAATCCATTTTTTAATTAGTAATTGAGGTTATACAAAACCGGGGCCATAAAGAGAAATTGTTTAATCTAGAAAAGTCTTCTAATTCTCTTAGTCTTAGGGGAATCTTGTTAAATTCATTTTTTATTGTGAATTCCATTTGTGTATGTGTGCCCCTCTCCAAAAAAAAGAACATAGTATTCTATTCCACGGATCGGGAACAATCGAAAAAAAGGATCCGGGATTTCTTGGAATGCTTACTATAATGCTACGTATAATTGTATTAATCCGCCCATCTCCTACCGCAAAGAAAAGAAAAAAGGGTCTTTTTTTTGGGAATGAAATTCTGCCGCTGGCCCCCTTTCGAATTGATTGATGTATTTAGTGGATCCGTCGGGACTGACGGGGCTCGAACCCGCAGCTTCCGCCTTGACAGGGCGGTGCTCTGACCAATTGAACTACAATCCCAGAGAAAAAAGGGATCTAGCAGAAATTTGGATTCTTTATCTCCGTATCGAGTATTTTTGAGGGGCGCGGGGATTATACGTGGTAGATTGGCGAATTTTTGGGCCGAGCTGGATTTGAACCAGCGTAGACATATTGCCAACGAATTTACAGTCCGTCCCCATTAACCGCTCGGGCATCGACCCAGGAGGAATCGCTTGTAAGACTATTGGGAATTCGTGATCAACTTCCTTTCCTAGTCCCCTACCCCCAGGGGAAGTCGAATCCCCGCCGCCTCCTTGAAAGGGAGATGTCCTGAACCGCTAGACGATGGGGGCCCGCTTGTCTAACTGTCATGATACTATGATCATAGTATGAAGAGTTTTTTTTTAATTGTCAATGTATGATTAGATCCGAGGAATCTTTCCGCTTTTCCTAATTGCAGATAACTTGTTGATTTGTCATTCATATTCATGAATCTCATTAGAATGGGAATTCTCTACTCTATCATATATATTAAAAAAAAAAAATATAAATCTAGATATATAAAAAAATCTAGATATAGAAAAAAAATCTAAATCTAGTATCGAAATCTATATTTATTTCGTCTAATATAAATAAAAAAAAGTGTAAATAATACTAAAGTAACAAAGTAAAAGTATAGGGTTTTCGGGGAGTCGCTGGTCCAAAACAAAAAGGGGGGGTTAAGTTCCACTTCTTTCGCTTTCATTCTTCCATTCATTGATTCATTTATTGTTAAGATGAGATAAGAATATCTCACAATAAAAGAAGGAAATTAACAACCAGTAAGCGTGATGAAAAAATTCTACTTGTCTTGTCTCCTAAAAAAATTCAAAGAATTTTCGAGAATTTCTTCATCACAGGATTTGATGAGATACCTTGAAATTTATGTCGAATGGGTAGGTGTACGTGTAAGTGAACTTTATTCTGATGGAAATCAATTCATTCAATGAAAGAAAAGAAATTTGGGTCGGTCTTGAAACAATTCATTACAATTTACCTTAGACTTGCTGGGTAAATCGATTTGATTTTTCAATAAAAAGCCACTAGCAAGTATGAGTCTACCGTATGGACTTATGTATATATACTGTATATACATAATATAATACTAATACATAATATAATACTAATAAACTAATACTAATAATAACTAATATTATATTATAATATTTATATATTATATATATTATATATATTATAT